TCTTTTTTTTTTTTTTATAGATATAGATTTGGTAATTCAGACCAGCTATTCCTCGATAGTACTGATTGACTCTTGTTAGAACAAACAAAGTAATTCTATTGAATGACACATATAGAACACAATAGACTCTCTCTTTTTATAGATCAAACCAACCAACTGCAAGAAGTTCTATTTGTTCAATAAATTTCATTCTATCAATTTGTCCACTCCTTTAATTTTTAATTAGATGCTTAATAATAAGAAATAAATAATCAATCTATCACTAAAAAAAAGAAAGTGTGCCCAAGTCTTTGACTAAATGAATCAAGACTCATTATTATTTTGACACACGACAAGTAAAGTATGCGTAAAATGCCTTGTCGTGCGTCGAAGACCGGGAAGGCAAGGAATCCCCCCTAGAATCGTTTTTCCTTTCATTTATCTTTTGAGTCACTCTATGACCTTGAAATATGATAATATTAACATCATTCCAATTTCGATTGAAAAAAGTGAAAAAGTCAAAGAGTTTGATTCGCAATAGTTATATTAATATTATAAGTTATATTATAACTAATAATTTTTTTATAATTATAATAATGTAATACAAGTAATTTCAGACTTCTTGTAACTATATAAAAAGAATATAAATAAACCTTCTGAGAATTTTTTTATTGATCATCGAAAATTGTCAAAGAATTTGCAATACGAATTAGGTTCTTGTTACGAACTTGATGTTGATAAATCCACGAATCTAGAAATTCATTTCGGACAATTGAACCTTCTCGAACTGTTTCTTTTTAAGAACCAAAAAAATTTGTGCCAAAATAACAGATGCAAAGAAGAACAAAAGACCTTGTACACGCAATGGGTCTTGAAGGACTATTTCTGCGTCTCCCTGACCAAATCCACCCACATTAGGATTACTAGTTAATGGTTGATCAAGTTTGATAGATTCACCCTCTGAAACAAGAAGCTCCGGTCCTGGTGGGATAATATCAACCACTTCACGTCCATCCAAGACCTCCGCTATGGTTATTTCGTATCCGCCTTTTTCTTTTCGTAAAATTTTCTTTACTATACCCGTTGCTGTGGCATTATAAACTGTATTATTACTCTTGCTTCCGTCAGGATAAATCTGACCCCTTCCTCTGTTACCACCTACATATATCGGATATTTTAAGAAGTGAGTGTCTTTTTTAGTAGCAGGATCCGGGGAAAGAATAGGGAAGGTGATTTCACTATATTTTTGCCCGGGAACAGGACCTATCACAATAATATTTTTTTTATTGGGACGGTAGCTCTGAAAAGAAAGATTTCCAATCTTTTCTTTTATCTCTGGAGAAATACGATTGGGCGGGGCTAATTCAAACCCTTCAGGTAAAATAAGAACAGCCCCTACATTCAACCCTCCTTTCTTGCCGTTAGCAAGAACTTGTTTTAATTGCATATCATAAGGAATTTGAACAACTGCTTCAAATACAGTATCAGGAAGAATTGCTTGGGGAACCTCAATATCCACGGGTTTGTTAGCTAAATGGCAATTGGCACATACAATACGCCCAGTTGCTTCTCGCGGATTTTCATAACCTTGCTGCGCAAAAATGGGATATGCATTTGAACTGTAGGGCCGAGTCATTATATATATCATGAGCGATACGGAAATGTATCGCGTAATCTGTTCTTTTATCCAAGAAAAATTTTTTATAGTTTGCATTTGCATGGTCCAATCATTCATCCCCAAAATTTCTACAATAAATTGGGTAGGTTACTAGTATAGTTTCCTATCCGCGATTTTGCTATTTACTTTAACCGAAACTTAAAACTGAATTTAATGAAATAATAAATTACTGGAATATAGAAAGAACTGACCGCCTTAGCGGGGTAAAAATGGGAAGAATTCGAATTCAAAATTTGATTTCTATCTGTATATCTTTTTTCTTTTCAGTCATTCAGTGAATGATAAATCACTACAAGTGATGGGGATACGCGATTTAAATAGTGAAAAATCCAGTATTTCAAAATTGTATCTAGAATGACTGGAAAAGTGGAAACAAGACCCGATATAATTTGATCATTATGAGCAAATCCAAAATCTTTGTAGATAGAACCAATCATTAGTTCCCAACCGTGGGGGGAATGAAATCCGATACATAAATCAGTTAATAACAGAATAGAAAAAGCTTTTATTGTGTCACTTAAGTTATATAGGAATTCCTGAACCCAAGAATTCAGAAGAATAAGTTCTTTATTCCCCAGAATAGAATAACCGCTTAGAATAAAGAAACATATTATATTTGTCGAGAATTGCAAAATCATATGGATAGAATCCTCATTATACATCTTGATCAATTGAATCGTTTCGTTGTGGATTCCTATACAAATTTTTTGGAGATGTGTTTCTGGGTATTCTTTTACCATTTCGTCCACCAAGCGCAGCTCTTCGAATTCGATGAATTTTTCTAGAAAACTCTTTTCTTGAATATCATTCAAAAAAGTTTCCGATTGCTTAGTATTCCACCAATTAGCAACCCAGGATTCCAGACTTTTTTGATATGAGAGTGCGATCCACCAGGGTAAAAAGACTATAGATACAAGATATAGAAAAGCAATAAATGTTTTCTTTTTTTCCATTTTTTCATCTATAAATTGTATATGAACTCCTCGCATTGGTCGACTCTATGAGATCTATATCTAGTAGTTCTATCAAACATGAAGTCTATTACAAGTATCCAATTCATGAATTTCGTATTTTCTTTTAATTTTTTAATTAGTTCTTGAATCTTGAAAGAATACAGAAATAGAAAAAGAGTACACTTCGAATTCGAATGAATAAATAAAAAAATGCGTGTTTCTAGCTATTACAATTGGTAAAATTCAAAACCAGTACTCTCATAGGCGTCAGAGCTATATCAATTTGAATTTAATACATTTTTGTTAATTTCAAGACCAAAGAATTGACTTTATACCAAACTCTAAAATAGTGCGAGAAATTGCACGAGTTAAGCATAGTACAAAAAAAGAATTGAGGCTTTGAATGTGACGATGAAAAGTAAAAAAGAGAGTCAAAACAAGACAGAATACAGAATTTGGATAATTAAATTATCGTTATAATTATAAAAAATCCAATTGGTTGGTTATTAAGGATAAAAATAAAAGGAAAGATTGTTAAAAAATAAATAATCTACAAAATTGACCTGATCATGATTTATTTGTATTGTATCTAACCTATTAATTCGTAAAAAAAAACAAAAAAAAAAGAATCAATTTAGAAATAAAATATATGTGGGATGAACCATCAATTCTTTTTTTTGTTACTGAATTGAGTGTATTGCCGTCCTTTTTTGTATTTGTAGACAAAAAGTGTACCTTTTTGGTTGTTCTGTATATGTCTGCTTTGACTCGAGCGGGCATTCTGATGAAATTTCCATTAAGTCCATTAAGGTAGGTAAGCTCAAAAAAGAGTTCGAAGAAGAGTATGGTAGATTTTTTATTTTACTCCGAGTTAAGAAAGTATTTATCATTTCAAAATACTTCAATTGGTACACGCAAGAAATAGGCCAATTCAGCAGCTTTTTGTTCAATTTCTCGTGGAGTCATATTTTCATCCGTACGGGTCAAAGGAATGGCCCCCTGGCCTCTTATTTCCAGATAAAGGACACGACGAGTATAAATACCCTCTTTTAGTTCTATTCTAATAGACTCAATATCTTTTATAAGAAATCGGAGGCAGATGCGACGATTTTTTCCAGGAAATCCCCAACGAAAAATACATACTATTCCTTCTTTTTTATCGAAAAAATCATAACCACTACCTACATTCAACGAAATTGTACACCACAAATAGGAGCTAATAAAGAGGCCTGCGATTCCATAGAAAGACATCACGATCCCTTGTGGAAAAAAAAGAATTTGCTGGGAGGAAAATAACGATATAAAACTCCTACCGAGATAGCTAGAAATTCCAACCGATACAAATCCTAATGAACCTAACAAAAGGATAAAGGCCCAGCCGAAATTACTTATTTTTCGAGAGCCTGTTATAAGTTCTATCCATATACGTTCTGATCGCCAATTCATAGTAGATCTGATTCCATTTAATTTAAATTAACAGAATACCGCAAAAAAATTGCGCTTTCCTTACTTTGTTATGTTTCTGACCTAACTTTCATCAACTAGTACTATCTCTGATGTGAAGCTTGACTTTTATTTATATCTTTTTTTTAGTTTAAGAATAATTGATCCAATAGTTAGAAAAACTATACCCCTAATACCATACCATGTTTCTACATACATAAGGACTCTTTCCGGTATGTTCGTAAAAAATCACGAAATATACCATTCTGCTAAATAGATATATACGTTATGATTCAATTTAAAAACTGAGATTTGGACCACAAGACTTAAACAATCTTGTTTTTTTGAACATGAAGAAATAAAGAAGCCATTGCAATTGCCGGAAATACTAGACCTACTAAAGGCACAAGAATAGAGGGAAAGTTAATAGTTGTCATAGAATGGGTACCTCGGTCTACTATATTGTACCTGTTTGTTATATTTTTTTTGTTATTATGTTATTATATTAATATTAATTAATAAAATAATTAGAATTCAAATTAATTTTAATTAATTCTTCTAGCTATTCTATAAAAGTGAATAGAGTATATGCAACGAATGTAGAACTAAAAAAAGACGCTTTCTACATATAGCTATATTAATCTAATAATGGAATTGTTTATCTTTCATCTCATTTTTGATTATGATAAAAAAACTTTTGGACACAAAGAATTTACTTTAATTCTCGACTTTCTTTCTTTTTTTTAGAGGAAAAAAAGCGTGCAGCTGCAATAACTCACTTAGAACGCCCTTTAAAAGATTGCGTGGGACGATTGGATCAAATAAACCCTTATAGAATAAATATTCAGCTGCTTGTGAACCCTCAGGTACTGTCTTATTCAATGTTTGTTCAATTACCCTTTTACCCGCAAATGCAATGTAAGCGTTGGGTTCGGCAATAATGATAT